GGTTTCTCGATGGTCATACAAATTGACAGACGATTTGGAAGAAGAGGAAGAAGAAGATGAAGAAGAATCGGCGGGGGATCCTGAAATTCGTTCAAGAAAAGGCAAACGCGTGGTAATTTATACTGATAACGATCAGAGTACTAATTCCAGGGCTAGTAATAATACTACTAGTAATACTAGTACTAATGATGAAGAAGAGGAGGTGGCTTTGATACGTTATTCACAACAATCAGATTTTCGCCGCGGTATAATCAAAGGATCCATGCGTGCTCAAAGACGTAAAACAGTTACTTGGGAAATGTTTCAAGCAAATGTACATTCCCCACTTTTTTTGGATCGAATAGACAAAACATTCTTTTTTTCGTTTTTTTATATCTCTGAAACGATTAATCTCATTTTTAGGAATTGGGTAGGGGAAAACCCAGAATTACAAATTTCTTGTTTTGAGGAGGAAGAGACAAGAGAAAAAGAGAAAACAAACAAAGAGAAAGAAGAGGAAAATGAACGAATAGCAATATCAGAAGCTTGGGATACCTTTATATTTACTCAAGCAATAAGAGGTTTAATGTTAATAACCCAATCTTTTCTTAGAAAATACGTTATATTACCTTTATTGATAATAGCTAAAAATATTGGCCGTATGTTATTATTTAAATTCCCCGAGTGGCACGAAGATTTTAAGGAATGGAATAGAGAAATGCATGTTAAATGTACCTATAATGGTGTTCAATTATCAGAAACGGAATTTCCCCAAAATTGGTTAACAGACGGTATTCAAATAAAGATTCTATTTCCTTTCCGTCTGAAACCTTGGCGAAGATCTGAGGTACGATCTCATCATAGAGATCAGCAAATGACTAAAAAAGGGAGAAAAGACAATTTTAGTTTTTTAACAGTCTGGGGAAGAGAAACAGAACTACCTTTTGGGTCTCCCCGAGAACGACCTTCTTTCTTTGAACCTATTTTTAAAGAACTCGAAAAAAAAATGAGAAAAGTGAAAAAGAAAATTTTTCAAGTTATAAGGGTTTTCAAAGAAAGAAGAAAGTGGTTTCTAAAAGTTTCAAAAGAAAAAACAAGGTGGGTCATCAAAATAATTCTAGTTATAAACCTAATAATGAAAGGACTTGAAAAAATAAACCCCCTTTTCTTATTGAAATTGAGGGAGGTGAAAGTAAAAGTATATGAATCGAATGAAAACAGAAAAGATTCCAATATAAATAATAAGATTATCCGCGAATCGACCATTCGAATTCGATCCATGAATGGTGTAAATGAAAATTATTCACTCATAGAAACAAAAATGAAAGATCTTGCTAATAAGACAACCACAATTAGGACTCAAATAGAGGGAATCACAAAAGACAAGAAAAAAATAGTTCTAACTTGTGATGATAAAAGATCAGAATCACAGAAGGATTTTTGGCAAATATTCAAAAGAAAAAATATCCGATTAATACGCAAATCACATTATTTTATGAAATCCTTCATTGAAAAAATATACACGGATATATTACTATGTATCATTAAGATTCCAAGGATCAATGCACAACTTTTCTTTGAATCAACAAAAAAAATCATCAAAAAATCCATTTACAACAACGAAACGAATCAAGAAGGAATTGAGAACACAAATCAAAATACAATGAACTTTATTTCGACTATAAAAAAGTCGTTTTCTAATACTAATATTAATTGTGACTTATCTTCCTTATCTCAAGCATATGTATTTTACAAATTATCACAAGATCAATTACTTAATAAGTATCATTTGAGATCTGTACTTCAATATCACGGCACCTATCCTTTTCTTAGGGATATAATCAAGAATTATTGTACGACACGAGGAATATTTGATTCCAAACAAAGGCATAAGAAAATTCATAAGTATGGAATAAATAAATGGAAATTTTGGTTAAGGGGTCATTATCAATACAATTTATCTCAGACTAAGTGGTTTCACTTAGTACCAAAAAAATGGCGAAATAGAGTCAATGAATGCCGTACGATTCAAAAGAAAAACTCAACGAAATTGGATTTATATAAAAAAGAAAAAGACCAATTAATTCATTACACGAAACAAAATTACTATGCAGTGGATTCATTGATGAGTCAAAAAGCCAAATTGAAAAAGCATTACGGATATGATCTCTTATCATATAAATATATAAATTATAGAGATAGTAAGGACTCTTATGTTTATGGATCAACATTACAAGTAGAGGACAAAAAAATTCCATATAATTTCAATACGCCGAAACCCGAATCATTTTATGGATTGATAAGTATAGCTATTAGTGATTTTTTAGAAAAAGGATCTACTATTGATACGGACAAAAATATGGATAGAAAATTCTTTGATTGGAGAATTCTCCATTTCTGTATTAGAAATCATATCGATATTGAGACTTGGACCAATATGCATATCGACACTAAGATTCATAAAAATGCTAAAACTAAAAATTCTCAAAAATTTGAAAAAAAGGATCTTTTTTCTTTCTTGATTCATCACAAAATCAACCCATCCAATCAAAAAAGAATTTTTGATTGGATGGGAATGAATCAAGAAAGGTTATATCGTACTATATCAAATCTGGAACCTTGGTTTTTCCCAGAATTTGTGCCACTTTTTGATGCGTATAAGATTAAACCGTGGATCATACCGATCAAATTGCTTATTTTTAATTTCTGTAAAAATATCAGTCAAAGTGAAAAGATCAACGTAAATAAAAAAAAAAACGAACAACAAGGTCAAGGAGATCTTGTATCAGATCTACAAAAACAAAACAAAAAGAAAGATGTTAAAGAAGATTACACGGGAGCAGACATTAAAAAGAGTAGAAAGAAAAAACAATCCAAGAGCAAGAAAGAAGCAGAACTTCATTTTTTCCTGAAAAAATATTTTCTTTTTCAATTAAGATGGAATGCCCCCTTGAATCAAAGAATGATCAATAATATCAAGGTATATTGTCTTTTACTTAGACTGATAGACCCAAAGGAAATCGCTATATCCTCAATTCAAAGAGGAGAGATGCATCTGTATGTAATGTTGATTCAAAAAGACCTAACTCTTACAGAATTGATAAAAAGAGGAATATTTATTATCGAACCAATTCGTCTATCTATGAAAAGAGATAGAAAATATATTATATATCAAACCGTAGGTATTTCATTGGTTGATAAGAATAAGCACCAAACTAATGAAAAATGCATAATAAAAAATGTATATGTTGATAAACAGAATTTTGATGGATCCGTTGCACAAGACAGCAATACGCCTATGAATAGAAACAAAAATCATTATGATTTCCTTGTTCCTGAAAATATTCTATCTCCCAGACGTCGTAGAGAATTGAGAATTTTAATTTGTTTCAATTCCGGGAATTGGAATGTTGTGGATAGAAATTCAATATTTTGCAATCAAAACAACATAAAAAACTGTGGACAATTTTTGAACGAGGAAAAGCATCTTAATACAGATGCAAATAAATTCATTAAATTCAAATTGTTTCTTTGGCCCAATTATCGATTAGAAGATTTAGCTTGTATGAATCGTTATTGGTTTGATACCAATAACGGCGGTCATTTCAGTATGTCAAGAATACATATGTATCCACGGTTCAGAATTACTTAATAGTATAGTATATTTCTTATATATCTATCGCATGAGATATTTGGTAGATAAAAGCCGAAAGATATATGCATACGCTATGTTACATTCTGGTACATGATACCGATTTAATTACGTATCCATTGGATCCAGTATAATAAGAAATCAGCAGAATCCCCTTTTTATTTTATCCAAATTTGATTTGGATAAAATAAAAAAAAATACTGATATAATATAATAATAATTATTATTTTTCCTGATCGGGCAAATCCACGAAAAAAATTTTAAAAATTTCTTTTTTATGGTAAAAAATTCATTCATCCCGGATATTCGACAAGAAAAAGAAAAAAACTGCGGATCTGTTGAATTTCAAGTATTTAGTTTCACCGATAAGATACAGAGACTCACTTCACATTTGGAATTACATAAAAGAGATTTTTTATCGCAAAGGGGTCTACGAAAAATTCTGGGAAAACGTCAACGACTGCTGGATTATTTGTCAAAGAAAAATAGAGTACGTTATAAGAAATTGATTGGTCAGTTGGGTATTCGGGAATCAAAAACTCGTTAATTTGAAGATTGGTTTGAATTTTGTTCTTTAGTTATTATTCTTTAGTTATTAATTAGATTTTTCATTTTGTTTTTATGAACCTCATTTTGATAAATTAATGGAATAATGAATTAAGGAAGAAAAGATATGACTGTACCGGGTACAAGAAAAGATCTCATGATAGTTAATATGGGTCCTCACCACCCACCAATGCATGGTGTTCTTAGACTGATCGTTACTCTCGATGGTGAAGATGTTATTGACTGTGAACCCGTATTGGGTTATTTACACATAGGGATGGAAAAAATAGCAGAAAATCGAACAATTATACAATATTTTCCTTATGTAACACAGTGGGATTATTTAGCCACTATGTTCACAGAAGCAATAACAGTAAATGCACCAGAACGTTTGGAAAGTGCCCAAGTGCCTAAAAGAGCTAGTTACATTAGAGTAATTATGCTAGAACTGAGTCGTATAGCTTCTCATTTGTTATGGCTTGGGCCTTTTATGGCGGATATCGGTGCACAGACTCCCTTTTTCTATATTTTCAGAGAAAGGGAATTGTTATATGATCTATTCGAAACCGCTACAGGTATGCGAATGATGCATAATTATTTCCGTATTGGGGGAGTTGCTGCTGATCTACCTTATGGCTGGATAGATAAATGTTTTGATTTCTGCGATTATTCTTTAACAGGGATTGTTGAATATCAAAAACTTATTACGCGGAATCCTAAGAATATAGATCATACGTATGCATTAATAAATCAACTACAAAAAACGGAGATCCATAAAAAGACTCCTATTGGTCTTCTTATGTCAGGATATGGATCGAATAATAAATATTCCTTTTCAGGTGGTCTACGGGCTGCTGCTCAATCTATTAGTTATGAAATACCATTAACTCTATGTGTGTTATCAATATCTCTACGTGTGATTCGTTGGAACATGATTATTTTCCCCCCTCTCCAGAAAATAAAAAATAAAGTAAAGAGGTTGAATATATTGAATGGATATTTTCATTTTTTATTCATCATTAGGGTTGATGAGTTAAGCTAGATAGTTATATGAGTAAAATCAAACTGTTTAAAAATTTGCAGTAAGAAGATAAAATCTCGTTCCCTATGTACAAGAATATAAACATAAGCAGTGTAAACTGTTTACTCCAAGATTAAGATTTTTTGACATTATCATATTATCTTGAAGCGGGTACAAAAGATTAACCGTATGGGGTTTTCACTACTGTCTTGTATGTATTACCATACCGGGGATCAATCAAAAATCAGTGGACAGTTAGGAACATCAAGGTACACAAAAGATTAGTAATGGAGATAATGTAAGGTATCAAAAAGGGGTATTTTGCGGAAAACTTTTGATAAAACGAATCATAATGAGGACTTTAAGTTGGTAGAAATGACCAAGCAGTACTTCCCCACGATTCCGATCTAGAGTATGCTCCTATTCACTGATTAAAGAAATGACTATTAAAAACGAATTAATCCTTTATTGTAATTTATTGTTTTTTTCAGAGTACTCCCTCCTCTGAGAAAGAAGAACAGGAACAAAAAAAAAAGAAACGAAATAAAAAAATAGAAAGAATGAGAAAAATAATAAATAAAGATCTTTATTTATTATTTATTTTCCACATTCATATCTATACATAACATATGGAATTCTTATCATGAATTTGGAATTAATTCCCAATTTTTTCTAATTATTTCTTTATACTTTATAGTTTTATAATTGTTATAGTTATTGATAGAACATATTTATTGATATAACGAGTATTTTATTGAAGGATTAAGTTATTTGAGAACGGACCAGCTATTAAATCTTGGATGGAAATTTCTTTTACCTATTTCTTTTGGTAATCTATTATTGACAACTTCTTCCCAACTTGTTTCACTATAAATAACAGAATAGGATAACGATATTCTAGATTCATAATCGATCTCAAACAAGAGAAAGAAACATCAATTTATTCACGGAGATCTACAATATGTTCCCTATGGTGACCGGGTTCATAAATTATGGTCAACAAACAATACGAGCTGCAAGGTACATTGGTCAAAGTTTCATAATTACCCTATCCCATACAAATCGTTTACCTGTAACTATTCAATATCCTTATGAAAAATCGATCACATCAGAGCGTTTCCGTGGTCGAATCCACTTTGAATTTGATAAATGTATTGCTTGTGAAGTATGTGTTCGTGTATGTCCCATAGATCTACCCGTTGTTGATTGGAGATTTGAAAAAGATATTAAAAAGAAACAATTGCTTAATTTATAGTATTGATTTTGGGGTCTGTATATTTTGTGGTAACTGTGTCGAGTATTGCCCAACAAACTGTTTATCGATGACTGAAGAATATGAACTTTCCACTTATGATCGTCACGAATTGAATTATAAGCAAATTGCTTTGGGTCGGTTATCAATGTCAGTAATTGGAGATTACACAATTCAAACAGTTATGAATTCGACTCAAATCAAAATGGACAAAGATAAACCTCTTGATTCAAGAACGATTACCGATTACTAAGATTTTCTTTTGAGATATTTGAGATAAAGGAGCCAAGTCTCTTTTATTTTGGTTGGTCGGAAACTACAAATACTAACTATTGATTCTTGAGAATTCTTCTTTGGTTTAAACCGAGAATATATTTTCGTAATGATTTCTAAATAGAAAATTCCAACTATTCTTTTCTTTTTTCTTTCAGATAAATCAGATAAATAAAAAGTAGGATTGGCCAATAACTTTATCTATATCTACGTTAATCCATACATATTGAAATATTGTGATATTGAAATATTGACGATCTCTTGTGTTGGCCAATGTGAAGTCTCACGCGTGACTTGTATGATCATGGTTGTTGAAACGTAAATCAAAGTCTCTTGGTCCTTTCTCATGAACAGATTTAGAAAAATATTAAGAATTAATATTTTTTTGATAAACCACCGATTCGTCTGGTGTCTACAATATCAATATAGAATTCATTTACTACTGATTTTACTTTACCAGATCGAAATTTTTTATGTTCAAAACTGGAATTTATAGATCCAATGTCGCATTCAGTAAAAATTTATGATACATGTATAGGATGTACTCAATGTGTACGAGCTTGCCCCACAGATGTATTGGAAATGATACCTTGGGACGGATGTAAAGCTAAGCAAATTGCTTCCGCGCCAAGAACCGAGGACTGTGTAGGTTGTAAGAGATGTGAATCCGCTTGTCCAACAGATTTTTTGAGTGTCCGTGTTTATTTATGGCATGAAACAACTCGCAGCATGGGTCTATCTTATTGATACGTTATAAAAAACCCCACTTGAATCATTTGATTCCTTTTTACCGGCAAAAGCCCGTACTCGATAAAATATATTATTCCGAGCACGGGTTTTTTGGTCAAAACGTATCTTGTCTTTATCACGAGTTATTTCCCTTGGTTAACAATACTTGTAGTTTTGCCGATATTCGCGGGTTCTTCAATTTTATTTCTCCCTCATAGGGGGAATAAAGTATTTAAGTGTTATACTATATGTATTTGTATATTGGAACTCCTTCTAACAACCTATGTGTTCTGTTATCATTTCCAATTGGATGATCCATTAATTCAATTAGAGGAGGATTCTAAATGGATAAATATTCTTGATTTTCACTGGGGGCTGGGAATCGATGGGCTCTCCATAGGACCTATTTTACTGACAGGATTTATCACTACTTTAGCTACTTTAGCAGCTTGGCCGGTTACTCGAAATTCGCGATTGTTCTATTTCCTGATGTTAGCAATGTACGGTGGTCAAATAGGATTATTTTCTTCGAGAGACCTTTTACTTTTTTTATCATGTGGGAGTTAGAATTAATTCCTGTTTACCTACTTTTATCCATGTGGGGAGGAAAGAAACGTTTGTACTCGGCTACAAAGTTGATTTTGTACACTGCGGGGGGTTACATTTTTCTCTTAATAGGAGTTCTGGGTATGGGTTTATATGGTTCCAATGAACCAACATTGGATTTTGAAAGATTAGCTAATCAGTCATATCCTGTGACATTAGAAATAATATTATATTTGGGCTTCCTTATTGCTTATGCTGTCAAATCGCCGATTATACCCCTACATATACGGCTACCCGGTACCCATGGAGAAGCACATTACAGTACATGTATGCTTCTAGCTGCAATCTTATTAAAAATGGGAACATATAGATTGATTCGGATCAATATGGAATTATTACCACACGCCCATTCTATATTTTGTCCCTGGTTGGTGATAGTAGGGACGATGCAAATAATTTATGCAGCTTCAGCCTCGCTTGGCCAACGCAATCTAAAAAAGAGAATAGCCTATTCTTTCGTATCTCACATGGGTTTCACAATTATAGGAATTGGTTCTATAACCGACATGGGACTCAACGGAGCCATTTTACAAATACTCTCTCATGGATTTATTGGTGCTGCACTTTTTTTCTTGGTAGGAACGAGTTGTGATAGAATACGTCTTTTTTATCTCGACGAAATGGGGGGGGGTAGCCATAGCCATCCCAATGCCAAAAATATTTACCATGTTTAGTACCTTCTCAATGGCCTCTCTTGCATTGCCAGGAATGAGTGGTTTTGTTGCGGAATTGGTAATATTTTTTGGAATAATTACCAGCCAAAAATTCCTTTTAATGCCCAAAATGCTAATTACCTTTGTAATGGCAATTGGAATGATATTAATTCCTATTTATTTATTATCTATGTTACGTCAGATGTTCTATGGATACAAATTATTCAACGCTCCAAACTCAAATTTTGTGGATTATGGGCCACGAGAACTATTTGTTTCGATCTGTATCTTTTTACCCGTAATAGTAATTGGTATTTATCCGGATTTCGTTCTCTCGCTATCAGTTGACAAAGTACAAGCTATCCTATCTAATTATTTTCATAGATAGTTTTGTTTTCATTAATGAGACAGAAAGCAAAGTCTTATAATTTTTTTTTTATTTTAAGATTTTTTAAATCATTCGCTGTACAACGCAAAAAAAAAAGAAAATGAATTAGAATTGTAATAAGATGTATACCAAGTTTTTGGGAACCATTTGATTTCTTGAGTCAAATGGTTCTCAAAAACTCGCACAAATTTTCGTTATATATATATGGGACAATGTTCTTATGTATTCCTCATGGAATTTATTCAATTAGATATTAATGTGAATGAACCATAACTATGTAGACCTATTCCTAATAAATTGATCCCAAAATAGCATATCCAAATTATAAGAAATCCTGTAGAAGCTACAAGTGCCGAATTCGTACCTTGCAAACTTTGATTTGTTCTAGTATGTGAATAAATCGCGAATATGGTCCAAGTAATAAATGCCCAAGTTTCCTTGGGGTCCCAATTCCAATAAGATCCCCATGCCTCATTAGCCCATACTGCTCCAGAAAGAATACCTATGGTTAAAAAGGTAAATCCTAAACTAATGATACGATAACTCCAATAATCCAAACGCTGAGTTAATTGATGTTTGTAATAATTTCGAAATGAAAGAAAAGAAGTGTGTTTAAAAACACTTCTTTTTTCGTTCAAGTATTCGATCTTACCAAAGAAAAATGACTTAATTATGAAACTTTTGCTTTTACAAAAAAGATCGATGTTTTTTCGAAATGTAATGACTAAAAAAGCGACTGAAAATAACGACCCGCATAAGAGAGCTGCATAGCTCAATAACATCACACTTACGTGCATCATTAACCACTGAGATTGTAGGGCGGGTACTAATATTGCCGATTGATGCATTTCACTTGAAAGACCCGATGTGGCGAAACCTTGGGTAAAAATGGCACTTGGCACAGTTATTGCGCTTAAATCATTTTTATGATTCCATATCTTGGAAATCATATGAATAATGGAAAAACTCCACGAAAGGAAGATTAATGACTCGTATAAATTACTTAATGGAAAATGTCTCGAAGAAATCCAACGAGTAACTAATAATCCTGTTATAGAGAAAAAAGTGGCGATCATTCCCTTTTCCGATGAATCACGTAACCCTAGGATTTTGTGGACTAATAAGGTCATCAAATGAATCGTAATCGCAATTGAAATGATCGAAAAAGAAAGATGAGTTAATATATGTTCTAAAGTCGCAAATATCATATATAAAAAGGTTCCATTACAAAATTGAAATCGGGAATTAAATACATTATAGGATTCGTTGTATCTCTTTTAGAGTATGCCGCCACTCGGACTCGAACCGAGATGCTCTAGCACTGCTTCCTAAGAGCAGCGTGTCTACCAATTTCACCATAGCGGCTTACTTGAAATAATAATAGTCAATTCATGTTGAATCGTCTAGATCTAGATTACATATAGTTTAGTAAACATTAGAACGGATGAATAATAGCTCCTTTAAACTCAATTCATTTTCAATGATTCTTGGTTAGTATCATTGTAGGTTTAGTTTTAACAATCAACTTTTACATATTATCTATATACTAAGTTCTACTGGAACAATTGGAACTTGAAAGTTTTGTTTTACGTTGAGATAGAAACTAAGAAAAGACCCCTTTTTCTATTTTTTTCTTTATTTATATTTGAATTCGCGAAATCAAATAAATGAAAAAGAAATTGTCAAAGAATTTTTTTTTCTCAATTAACAAAATTAAATAAATAGGATTTCATATGTATCACAATTTAATTACTAAATTAAAGGAATTTTTCTAACAATTTTGATACTTTCTTAGTATCATTAAGCATTAATTAATTATTAATTAATAATATAATTAATTAATAATACAATACTCTTTGTTCTCACAATTTCGTTTTCTTTTCCCAATAGAAAAATCTTTCTTTTGGGAAAAGAAAATGAATAAAAATAATAATAATAATGCTTAGAACCGGCAGACAGATAAATTTGTATTCTACATATCATAGCAGCTAGTTCTAACTAATCTTGAGGAGTTCAATACATTAGTTAATGGGAATTATTCATATTCCAAAAATGAAAGTTCTTTTAGCCATGGAAATTCAGATTATTCCAAGATTTTCTTACTTGTTTGTCGAACAAAAAAACTTTTTGAATCTCCGGTAGAAACTGACTTTGCTAAAGAAAAAGCTTTTATGGCAGCTAAATATCCCTTTTTCTTCCAAATATTTCTACGAATACGTTTTTTTGATATAGAAGTACGTTTTTTTGGAACTGCCATTCAAAAAAAGTTACTCATTTTTATTGTTGTATGTGAAAGACATGTATTGCTCAAAAAGGATCGTTCCTTTTAATCATTTTATATATTTAATTCCGTCGATAATAGTTTTTTCATAACATCATAACATACAATACAAATATTATATATATATACATGCATGTCACGTATAACACACTGAGGAAAAAAATAGAGGACAAAGAAGGGAAAATTAGAAAAGGAATTTTTATGACTATTAGTTGTAATTGAATAAGTTCATAGTGCCGTGTCTATTCTATAATTGAAGTTCAAACTTCAACTACAACTAGTGGTTAATATGTTAAACAAGACATTCCATTACCTAAGAAGGGGAACTCATTAGTCATTTTTCAGTTCTATACGAAGTAAGGAGTATTATAAGATTTCTGATACTTTCTTATTGGATTGGAATCCAATCAATCAGTTCCACAATGAGTTAGGTAATTACTACAAAAAATTAACTAGAATAATTATTTTTTTGTAGTTGATTTATTAATGCATACGTATGATCTATATTCTTAGGATTCCGCGTAATAAGTTTTTGATATTCAACAATCCCTGTTAAAGAATAATCGCAGAAATCAAAACATTTATCTATCCAGCCATAAGGTAGATCAGCAGCAACTCCCCCAATACGGAAATAATTATGCATCATTCGCATACCTGTAGCGGTTTCGAATAGATCATATAACAATTCCCTTTCTCTGAAAATATAGAAAAAGGGAGTCTGTGCACCGATATCCGCCATAAAAGGCCCAAGCCATAACAAATGAGAAGCTATACGACTCAGTTCTAGCATAATTACTCTAATGTAACTAGCTCTTTTAGGCACTTGGGCACTTTCCAAACGTTCTGGTGCATTTACTGTTATTGCTTCTGTGAACATAGTGGCTAAATAATCCCACTGTGTTACATAAGGAAAATATTGTATAATTGTTCGATTTTCTGCTATTTTTTCCATCCCTATGTGTAAATAACCCAATACGGGTTCACAGTCAATAACATCTTCACCATCGAGAGTAACGATCAGTCTAAGAACACCATGCATTGGTGGGTGGTGAGGACCCATATTAACTATCATGAGATCTTTTCTTGTACCCGGTACAGTCATATCTTTTCTTCCTTAATTCATTATTCCATTAATTTATCAAAATGAGGTTCATAAAAACAAAATGAAAAATCTAATTAATAACTAAAGAATAATAACTAAAGAACAAAATTCAAACCAATCTTCAAATTAACGAGTTTTTGATTCCCGAATACCCAACTGACCAATCAATTTCTTATAACGTACTCTATTTTTCTTTGACAAATAATCCAGCAGTCGTTGACGTTTTCCCAGAATTTTTCGTAGACCCCTTTGCGATAAAAAATCTCTTTTATGTAATTCCAAATGTGAAGTGAGTCTCTGTATCTTATCGGTGAAACTAAATACTTGAAATTCAACAGATCCGCAGTTTTTTTCTTTTTCTTGTCGAATATCCGGGATGAATGAATTTTTTACCATAAAAAAGAAATTTTTAAAATTTTTTTCGTGGATTTGCCCGATCAGGAAAAATAATAATTATTATTATATTATATCAGTATTTTTTTTTATTTTATCCAAATCAAATTTGGATAAAATAAAAAGGGGATTCTGCTGATTTCTTATTATACTGGATCCAATGGATACGTAATTAAATCGGTATCATGTACCAGAATGTAACATAGCGTATGCATATATCTTTCGGCTTTTATCTACCAAATATCTCATGCGATAGATATATAAGAAATATACTATACTATTAAGTAATTCTGAACCGTGGATACATATGTATTCTTGACATACTGAAATGACCGCCGTTATTGGTATCAAACCAATAACGATTCATACAAGCTAAATCTTCTAATCGATAATTGGGCCAAAGAAACAATTTGAATTTAATGAATTTATTTGCATCTGTATTAAGATGCTTTTCCTCGTTCAAAAATTGTCCACAGTTTTTTATGTTGTTTTGATTGCAAAATATTGAATTTCTATCCACAACATTCCAATTCCCGGAATTGAAACAAATTAAAATTCTCAATTCTCTACGACGTCTGGGAGATAGAATATTTTCAGGAACAAGGAAATCATAATGATTTTTGTTTCTATTCATAGGCGTATTGCTGTCTTGTGCAACGGATCCATCAAAATTCTGTTTATCAACATATACATTTTTTATTATGCATTTTTCATTAGTTTGGTGCTTATTCTTATCAACCAATGAAATACCTACGGTTTGATATATAATATATTTTCTATCTCTTTTCATAGATAGACGAATTGGTTCGATAATAAATATTCCTCTTTTTATCAATTCTGTAAGAGTTAGGTCTTTTTGAATCAACATTACATACAGATGCATCTCTCCTCTTTGAATTGAGGATATAGCGATTTCCTTTGGGTCTATCAGTCTAAGTAAAAGACAATATACCTTGATATTATTGATCATTCTTTGATTCAAGGGGGCATTCCATCTTAATTGAAAAAGAAAATATTTTTTCAGGAAAAAATGAAGTTCTGCTTCTTTCTTGCTCTTGGATTGTTTTTTCTTTCTACTCTTTTTAATGTCTGCTCCCGTGTAATCTTCTTTAACATCTTTCTTTTTGTTTTGTTTTTGTAGATCTGATACAAGATCTCCTTGACCTTGTTGTTCGTTTTTTTTTTTATTTACGTTGATCTTTTCACTTTGACTGATATTTTTACAGAAATTAAAAATAAGCAATTTGATCGGTATGATCCACGGTTTAATCTTATACGCATCAAAAAGTGGCACAAATTCTGGGAAAAACCAAGGTTCCAGATTTGATATAGTACGATATAACCTTTCTTGATTCATTCCCATCCAATCAAAAATTCTTTTTTGATTGGATGGGTTGATTTTGTGATGAATCAAGAAAGAAAAAAGATCCTTTTTTTCAAATTTTTGAGAATTTTTAGTTTTAGCATTTTTATGAATCTTAGTGTCGATATGCATATTGGTCCAAGTCTCAATATCGATATGATTTCTAATACAGAAATGGAGAATTCTCCAATCAAAGAATTTTCTATCCATATTTTTGTCCGTATCAATAGTAGATCCTTTTTCTAAAAAATCACTAATAGCTATACTTATCAATCCATAAAATGATTCGGGTTTCGGCGTATTGAAATTATATGGAATTTTTTTGTCCTCTACTTGTAATGTTGATCCATAAACATAAGAGTCCTTACTATCTCTATAATTTATATATTTATATGATAAGAGATCATATCCGTAATGCTTTTTCAATTTGGCTTTTTGACTCATCAATGAATCCACTGCATAGTAATTTTGTTTCGTGTAATGAATTAATTGGTCTTTTTCTTTTTTATATAAATCCAATTTCGTTGAGTTTTTCTTTTGAATCGTACGGCATTCATTGACTCTATTTCGCCATTTTTTTGGTACTAAGTGAAACCACTTAGTCTGAGATAAATTGTATTGATAATGACCCCTTAACCAAAATTTCCATTTATTTATTCCATACTTATGAATTTTCTTATGCCTTTGTTTGGAATCAAATATTCCTCGTGTCGTACAATAATTCTTGATTATATCCCTAAGAAAAGGATAGGTGCCGTGATATTGAAGTACAGATCTCAAATGATACTTATTAAGTAATTGATCTTGTGATAATTTGTAAAATACATATGCTTGAGATAAGGAAGATAAGTCACAATTAATATTAGTATTAGAAAACGACTTTTTTATAGTCGAAATAAAGTTCATTGTATTTTGATTTGTGTTCTCAATTCCTTCTTGATTCGTTTCGTTGTTGTAAATGGATTTTTTGATGATTTTTTTTGTTGATTCAAAGAAAAGTTGTGCATTGATCCTTGGAATCTTAATGATACATAGTAATATATCCGTGTATATTTTTTCAATGAAGGATTTCATAAAATAATGTGATTTGCGTATTAATCGGATATTTTTTCTTTTGAATATTTGCCAAAAATCCTTCTGTGATTCTGATCTTTTATCATCACAAGTTAGAACTATTTTTTTCTTGTCTTTTGTGATTCCCTCTATTTGAGTCCTAATTGTGGTTGTCTTATTAGCAAGATCTTTCATTTTTGTTTCTATGAGTGAATAATTTTCATTTACACCATTCATGGATCGAATTCGAATGGTCGATTCGCGGATAATCTTATTATTTATATTGGAATCTTTTCTGTTTTCATTCGATTCATATACTTTTACTTTCACCTCCCTCAATTTCAATAAGAAAAGGGGGTTTATTTTTTCAAGTCCTTTCATTATTAGGTTTATAACTAGAATTATTTTGATGACCCACCTTGTTTTTTCTTTTGAAACTTTTAGAAACCACTTTCTTCTTTCTTTGAAAACCCTTATAACTTGAAAAATTTTCTTTTTCACTTTTCTCATTTTTTTTTCGAGTTCTTTAAAAATAGGTTCAAAGAAAGAAGGTCGTTCTCGGGGAGACCCAAAAGGTAGTTCTGTTTCTCTTCCCCAGACTGTTAAAAAACTAAAATTGTCTTTTCTCCCTTTTTTAGTCATTTGCTGATCTCTATGATGAGATCGTACCTCAGATCTTCGCCAAGGTTTCAGACGGAAAGGAAATAGAATCTTTATTTGAATACCGTCTGTTAACCAATTTTGGGGAAATTCCGTTTCTGATAATTGAACACCATTATAGGTACATTTAACATGCATTTCTCTATTCCATTCCTTAAAATCTTCGTGCCACTCGGGGAATTTAAATAATAACATACGGCCAATATTTTTAGCTATTATCAATAAAGGTAATATAACGTATTTTCTAAGAAAAGATTGGGTTATTAACATTAAACCTCTTATTGCTTGAGTAAATATAAAGGTATCCCAAGCTTCTGATATTGCTATTCGTTCATTTTCCTCTTCTTTCTCTTTGTTTGTTTTCTCTTTTTCTCTTGTCTCTTCCTCCTCAAAACAAGAAATTTGTAATTCTGGGTTTTCCCCTACCCAATTCCTAAAAATGAGATTAATCGTTTCAGAGATATAAAAAAACGAAAAAAAGAATGTTTTGTCTATTCGATCCAAAAAAAGTGGGGAATGTACATTTGCTTGAAACATTTCCCAAGTAACTGTTTTACGTCTTTGAGCACGCATGGATCCTTTGATTATACCGCGGCGAAAATCTGATTGTTGTGAATAACGTATCAAAGCCACCTCCTCTTCTTCATCATTAGTACTAGTATTACTAGTAGTATTATTACTAGCCCTGGAATTAGTACTCTGATCGTTATCAGTATAAATTACCACGCGTTTGCCTTTTCTTGAACGAATTTCAGGATCCCCCGCCGATTCTTCTTCATCTTCTTCTTCCTCTTCTTCCAAATCGTCTGTCAATTTGTATGACCATCGAGAAACCTTTTTACTTATTTCTTCCATTCCAATGGATTTATTTCTAATTGTTGTTAAATCGTTTGGATCAGTTGTAATTACATCGAATAAAAATTTCAAAGATTTTGCTTTACTTTCTGAATCAATTCCTTGCGTCCGTTTAAAATAAAATTTCTCGATTGAGGTTAAGGAATTCCCAAAGGAATTCAATAATAATTCCCCGCCAAAGCTAACCCTTTTCCTTTGATGTTCAAATTCTCGAGAATCTTTATGAAACAGACCATGAATCTTATTTATCCAAAACATTTCTACGGAATCTTTTGTTGAAGTTATTAAATTATTCACGATTGCGCGTAAATCAAATTTTTTGATTGTTCCTCTATGGGGTCCGTTCAAAAAAGGATCATACATTTTTGGCAAGTATTCTTGTTCATTCTCATCATCGCATAATCTGGTCCTTTTTTCTATCATATCTAAAGCAAGAGATCCCTTCTCTTTTTCTAGTTCTAGAATTTTTATTCGACTTATCAATTCATTGTTCAAGTTGTATTTTTTTTGTTTATTGGTATAAACCCAATAATTATACAGGTCCTCGCGAGATAGTTTTTCTGTCGTGTACAAAGAAATTTTCCGTTCTATCATTTCTGAAAAAGTCGATAAACTGGGCGGATATGTAAAAGATATTATTTGTTTTCCATCACTTGGGCATATATAAAAAAAATATTGTGACATTTCGTTTCGT